CCTTTTATGGCAGATCTCGGCGCACAGACTCCTTTTTTCTATATTTTTAGAGAGAGAGAATTGATATATGATCTATTTGAAGCTGCTACAGGTATGCGAATGATGCATAATTACTTTCGCATCGGAGGAGTAGCCGCCGATCTACCTTATGGATGGATCGATAAATGTTTAGATTTCTGTGATTATTTTTTACGAGGAGTTGTTGAATATCAACAACTTATTACACAGAATCCCATTTTTATAGAACGAGTTGAAGGAGTCGGTTTTATTAGCGGAGAAGAAGCAGTAAATTGGGGCTTATCGGGACCGATGTTACGAGCTTCTGGAATACAATGGGATCTTCGTAAAGTTGATCCTTATGAGTCTTACAACCAATTTGATTGGAAAATCCAATGGCAAAAAGAAGGGGATTCATTAGCTCGCTATTTAGTACGAATGGGTGAAATGAGGGAATCCATCAAAATTATTCAACAGGCTGTAGAGAAAATTCCTGGGGGTCCTTATGAGAATTTAGAAGTCCGACGCTTTAAGAAAGCAAAGAATTCCGAATGGAATGATTTTGAATATCGATTTCTTGGTAAAAAACCTTCGCCCAATTTTGAATTGTCAAAGCAAGAGCTTTATGTAAGAGTGGAAGCTCCAAAAGGTGAATTAGGAATTTATCTGGTAGGAGATGATAGTCTTTTCCCCTGGAGATGGAAAATTCGTCCACCTGGTTTTATTAATTTGCAAATTCTTCCTCAACTAGTTAAAAAAATGAAATTGGCTGATATCATGACGATATTAGGTAGTATAGATATCATTATGGGGGAAGTTGATCGTTGAAATGATAATAGATAGGGTAGAGGTAGAAACTATCAATTCTTTTTCGAAATCGGAATTATTAAAAGAAGTCTATGGACTGATATGGATTCTACCTATTTTGACCCTCCTACTGGGAATCACAATAGAAGTACTGGTAATTGTGTGGTTAGAAAGAGAAATATCCGCATCGATACAACAACGTATTGGTCCTGAATATGCTGGCCCCCTGGGACTGCTTCAAGCTATAGCCGATGGAACTAAGCTACTTTTTAAGGAGGATATCCTGCCATCCCGAGGAGATATTCCTTTATTTAGCATTGGACCCTCTATAGCAGTCATATCAATTTTATTAAGTTTTTTAGTTATCCCTTTAGGATATCATTTTGTTTTAGCCGATCTTAGTATTGGTGTTTTTTTATGGATTGCCATTTCAAGTATTGCTCCTATTGGTCTTCTTATGGCAGGATATAGCTCAAATAATAAATATTCTTTTTTAGGCGGTCTACGAGCTGCTGCTCAATCTATTAGTTATGAAATACCATTAACTTTTTGTGTGCTAGCAATATCTCTACGTGTGATTCGTTAAAATAGGATCTTTTTCCTCTAAAATCCATTGAATATTTATCTTCCTTTTCTTATTCTATATTCGGGTTGGTAAGTTAAACTAGATAGCTATATGAGTGAAACAAAACAGCTTATTAATTTGTAGTAAAAAGAAAAAATCTCATTTCCTACGTACAAGAAAAAAGTTGAAGTAAACATAAGCAGTGTAAACTCTTTACCCCAAGGTTGAGATTTTTTGATTAGTCATCATATCTTGAAGCGGGCAAGAATAAAGGATTCGCGATATGGAATTCCATTACTAGAATATTCCTAGTTATTACTATAACTTATAATCATAAGAGGAATCCATCAAAAGTTAGTGAGGGGTTAGGAACACTAAAGTACATAAAGGATTAGTAATGAGGAAATCTAAGGCATTAGAGATTTTTCCTCATAAAAGGAATCATAATAAGGACTTGAAATTGGTGGAAATGATCAAGTAGTACTTTCTTCGGATTCCGATCCAGAGTATGTTCCCATTCACTTGTTAAGGAAATGGCTATCAAGAACGAATTAACCCTTTATTCCTTTTTTCTTTTTAAGTACCCCTCCCGGGGGAAAGAAGAATAGGACAAAAGATATGGAATGCAATACAAAAAAAAGATCTTTATTTATTCTTTCCTTCCTCTATTCATATTCATACAGAATTCCTCATGAACTAATGCCCAATTCTTTTCATTTATTAATTGCTATAACGAGTGTTTTATTCCAAGATTAAGTTATTGCTGAACAAAGAAAAATTCTCATTATATTATAAAGGACGAGATCAATTCGGAAGCGCTTTTTCTTATTCTAGCAGACGGAATTCCTTTGGTCTAATTTAGGACTTTCCAATCGATTTTATCTTACCTAATTCTATCTATGCCCAGGGGGATAATACCGAAATGAAACAACCCTTTCCTTTTTTCTGATCATAGAGAAGCCGTATGAAGCTAAGGTTTCATGTACGGTTTTGGAATAGCGGTGGGAACTGTGATGTTATCATCGACTATGATTATCTAACAGTTCAAGTACAGTTGATATAGTTGAAGCACAGTCAAAATATGGTTTTTTTGGATGGAATCTTTGGCGTCAGCCTATAGGTTTTCTGGTTTTTCTAATTTCTTCTTTGGCAGAATGTGAAAGATTACCCTTTGATTTACCAGAAGCAGAGGAAGAATTAGTAGCAGGTTATCAAACCGAATATTCCGGTATCAAATATGGTTTATTTTATCTTGTTTCTTACCTAAATTTATTAGTTTCCTCTTTATTTGTAACAGTTCTCTACTTAGGCGGGTGGAATTTATCTATTCCCTATATATCCTTTTTTGGATTTTTCCAAATGAATAAAATGGTTGGAATTTTGGAAATGACAATGGGTATCTTTATTACATTAACTAAAGCTTATTTATTTCTCTTCATTTCTATCACAATAAGATGGACTTTACCCAGGATGAGAATGGATCAGTTATTAAATCTTGGATGGAAATTTCTTTTACCTATTTCCCTGGGCAATCTCTTATTAACAACTTCTTCCCAACTTGTTTCACTATAAATAAGATAATACAATAATAGTAAGAATATTTTCAACACAAAAATTCTCTCAAACAAGAGAAAGAAACATACCTTTTTCATAGATATTTATAATATGTTCCCTATGGTAACTGGGTTCATGAGTTATGGTCAACAAACAATACGCGCTGCAAGGTACATTGGTCAAAGTTTCATAATTACCTTATCCCACACAAATCGTTTACCTATAACGATTCACTACCCTTATGAAAAATCAATTACATCGGAGCGTTTCCGGGGGCGAATCCACTTTGAATTTGATAAATGTATTGCTTGTGAAGTATGTGTTCGCGTATGCCCGATAGATCTACCCCTTGTGGATTGGAGATTTGAAAAGGATATTAAAAGGAAACAATTGCTTAATTATAGTATTGATTTTGGAGTTTGTATATTTTGTGGTAATTGTGTTGAGTACTGTCCGACAAGCTGTTTATCAATGACTGAAGAATATGAACTTTCTACTTATGATCGTCATGAATTGAATTACAATCAAATTGCTTTGAGTCGGTTACCAATCTCCATAATGGGAGATTACACAATTCAAACAATTAGGAATTCGACTCAAAGTAAAATAGACGAAGAAAAATCTTTGAATTCAAGAACGATTACTAATTACTAGGATTTTTCTTTTTTGTTAGAAAAATCCAATAGTTCTTTACTAACTATAAAGAAAAACGAATAACTACTGCTTATTGCAAATTATTCCTGATTTAAAATGAGAGTTGATTTTCGTGATGTGATTTCTAACTATACAACTTATATACAAAAAATATCCTAATCCCTTTTTCCTTCCTTGAATCTTTTAGTTTTAGTCAGTTCATGAAAAATTTTATACTATTAATTTATTCTTATCCATAATGGATTTACCTGGACCAATACATGAGATTCTTGTGCTATTTGGGGAATTTTTTCTTCTACTAGGGGGCATAGGAGTAGTATTACTTACCAACCCAATTTATTCTGCCTTTTCGCTGGGATTAGTTCTTATTTGTATATCCTTATTCTATATTTTATTGAATTCCTACTTTGTAGCTGTCGCACAACTTCTTATTTATGTGGGAGCCATAAATGTCTTGATCATATTTGCCGTAATGTTCATAGATGGCTCAGAATGGTCTAAAAATAAGAATTATTGGACTATTGGAGATGGGTTCACTTCACTCGTTTGTATAACTATTCTTTTTTCACTAATGACTACTATCCCAGATACGTCATGGTATGGAATTCTTTGGACTACAAGATCAAACCAAATAGTAGAACAGGGTCTCATAAATAACGTTCAACAAATTGGGATTCATTTAGCAACTGATTTTTATCTTCCGTTTGAACTCATTTCCATAATTCTTCTAGTTTCTTTAATAGGTGCAATTACTATGGCTCGGCAATAAGAAATACTTAGAATGAGTCAAAATTCTTAGAATTTCAAATCTAAAATAAGTAACTAAAATAAATAACTAAAGAATCACAATTTTGATTTAGTAAAACCCATCTACTGCCAACAAATACCTTCTTTTCTCTTTTGTTGTGTAATTGTTCTATTCTAATTAATTGAATCGGTTCAATTCTTGTCCTCATATTGAAATGAATCGAGATTGATAAGGAGTTAGTTAATGATGTTTGAGCATGTACTTTTTTTGAGTGTCTATTTATTTTCGATTGGTATCTATGGATTGATCACAAGCCGAAACATGGTTAGAGCTCTAATATGTCTTGAACTTATACTGAATTCAATTAATCTAAATCTCGTAACATTTTCTGATCTATTTGATAGTCGCCAATTAAAAGGAGACATTTTCGCAATTTTTGTTATAGCCCTTGCGGCTGCTGAAGCAGCTATTGGACTATCCATTCTTTCTTCCATCCATCGTAACAGGAAATCAACTCGTATCAATCAATCTAATTTTTTGAATAATTAGACTTTTGAATAATTAGACATAGAATCCTCTAAACAAATAAACAAAGGCGCACATATAATGATAATATAAAATTCAAATATTAAGATGAATAGAAATCGAATACTATTTTCTTATTATTTTATTATTTTAGAATATCTATTTTTTGAGTAGGTTATTGTATAGTATTCTTTTTTACTTATTGAATTTTTGCAATTCATTGATATTGCAATTTGAATATTGCAATAATTTATATTGAAAAGACGATAGCCAATTTATTGGCTAGTTCGAATTCGTATGTACAATTCGTATAATTATGATTGTTGAAGCCCAAAATTCAAGTCTCTTGGCTCTTTTCACGCTTTCTCACAAACGGATTAAGAAATATATTGCATTATTTATTTGTTGAAGTTTGGATAAACCATTGCTTCGTCTGGTGCCTACAATACATATGACTCATATAGTACTAATTTCATTTTTACCAGATCGAAAATTTTTATGTTGAAAAGGAAAATTTATAGATCCAATGTCACATTCCGTAAAAATTTATGATACATGTATAGGATGCACTCAATGTGTACGAGCTTGTCCAACAGATGTATTAGAAATGATACCCTGGGATGGGTGTAAAGCCAAGCAAATTGCTTCTGCCCCGAGAACCGAAGATTGTGTGGGTTGTAAGAGATGCGAATCTGCCTGCCCAACAGATTTTTTAAGTGTCCGCGTTTATTTAGGGCCTGAAACAACCCGCAGCATGGCTCTATCTTATTGATACGTTACAAAAAACTCCACTTGAATCGTCTGATTCCTCTTTACCGAAGAAGCCTGTGCTCGAAATAAGCGAGCACGGGCTTTTCTGGTCAAAACGTATCTTGTCTTTATCACTTTATCATGAGTTATTTTCCTTGGTTAACAATACTTGTTGTTTTGCCGATATTTGCAGGTTCATTAATTTTCTTTTTACCTCATAGGGGAAACAAAATCGTTAGGTGGTATACTATATCTATTTGTTTATTAGAATTCCTTCTAATGACTTATGCATTCTGTTATCATTTCCAATTGGAGGATCCCTTAATCCAATTAAAGGAGGATTCTAAATGGATAGATGTCTTTGATTTCCACTGGAGATTGGGAATCGATGGACTTTCATTAGGATCTATTTTATTGACAGGATTTATCACTACTTTAGCTACTTTAGCAGCTTGGCCGGTTACCCGGAATTCGCGATTATTCTATTTCCTGATGCTAGCAATGTATAGTGGTCAAATAGGATTATTTTCTTCGCGAGACCTTTTACTTTTTTTTATCATGTGGGAGTTAGAATTAATTCCTGTTTACTTACTTTTATCCATGTGGGGGGGAAAGAGGCGTCTGTATTCAGCTACAAAGTTTATTTTGTATACTGCAGGCGGTTCCATTTTTTTCTTAATCGGAGTTCTAGGTATGGGCTTATATGGTTCCAACGAACCAAGATTAGATTTGGAAAGATTAATTAATCGATCATACCCTGCAACATTGGAAATACTATTTTATTTGGGCTTCCTTATTGCTTATGCTGTCAAATTGCCAATTATACCCCTACATACGTGGTTACCAGATACCCATGGGGAAGCGCATTACAGTACATGTATGCTTTTAGCGGGAATCCTATTAAAGATGGGAGCATACGGATTGATTCGGATCAATATGGAATTGTTACCTCATGCTCATTATCTATTTTCCCCCTGGTTGGTAATAATAGGAGCGATGCAAATAATCTATGCAGCTTCAACTTCTCTTGGTCAACGAAATTTCAAAAAAAGAATAGCCTATTCCTCCGTATCTCACATGGGTTTCATAATTATAGGAATTGGTTCCATAACCAACATTGGACTCAATGGAGCTATTTTACAAATACTATCCCATGGATTTATTGGTGCTACACTTTTTTTCTTGGCGGGAACGGCTTGTGATAGAATGCGTCTTGTTTATCTCGAAGAACTGGGGGGGATATCTATCCCAATGCCGAAAATTTTTACCATGTTTAGTAGCTTTTCAATGGCTTCTCTTGCCTTACCAGGAATGAGCGGTTTTGTTGCAGAATTAGTAGTATTTTTTGGACTAATTACTAGTCCCAAATTTCTGTTAATGCCAAAAATGCTAATTACTTTTGTAATGGCAATTGGAATGATATTAACTCCTATTTATTTATTATCTATGTTACGCCAGATGTTCTATGGATACAAGCTATTTCATGTTCCAAACGCAAATTTTGTGGATTCTGGACCGCGAGAACTCTTTCTTTTAATCTGTATCTTTTTACCAGTAATAGGAATTGGTATTTATCCAGATTTTGTTCTCTCGCTATCCGTTGACAGGGTAGAGGCTCTCTTATCCAATTATTATCCTAAATAGGATTTTTTTTTTTTAACTAGTCCGCTCTATACTCTATATTCCATAGTGGAAAAACCAAATAATTCAGAAAAAAGTAAAAAAGTCTAAGTCTAATTAGATATATCTCGAATTTTTGAGAACCCTTTGAGAAGGCGTTCAAGGGGTTCTCAAATCAAACAAAAATGGAAAAACTTTCATTTCATGAAGGTTTTATGTTATGTAATCATTTAGATGGTAATGTAAATGAACCATAACTATGTAAACCTATTCCTAATAGATTGATACCAAAATAGCAGATCCAAATTATAAGAAATCCTATTGAAGCTACAAGTGCGGAATTCGTACCCTTCCAATTTGGATTTGTTCTACTATGTAAATAAATTGCGAATATGGTCCAAGTAATAAATGCCCAAGTTTCCTTAGGATCCCAATTCCAATAGGATCCCCACGCCTCATTAGCCCATACTGCTCCACAAAGAATACCTATGGTTAAAAGGGTAAACCCTAGGCTAATGACACGATAACTCCAAGAATCCAAACGCTCAGTTAATTGATATTTGTAATAATTTGAAAATGAAGGAAAAGAGGTGTTTTTTAAAGCACTTCTTTTTGCATAGAAATATTCAATCTCACTAAACTCACTAAAGAAAAATGTTTTAAGTAAAACATTTTTTTTCTTTTTAGAAAAGAAATCGAAATTCTTTCGAAATTTAATGATTAGAAGAGCGGCGGATAATAAGGATCCGCACAAAAGAGTTGCATAGCTTAGTAACATCATACTGACATGCATCATTAACCACTGAGATTGTAGAGCAGGTACTAGTATTGTGGATTGATGCATTTCAGTTAAAAGACCCGACGTGGCAAAGCCTTGCGTTAAAATAGTACTTGGCGTAGTTATTGTGCTTAAATCATTTTTAGAGTTCTGTATCTTAGGAATCGTATGAAGAATATACAGAGCCCATGAAAGGAAGATCAATGACTCATATAAATTACTTAATGGAAAATGTCCCGAAGAAGCCCAACGAGAAACTAAGAATCCTGTTATAGATAAAAAAGTTGCTATCATTCCTTTTTCTGACGAATCATGTAATCCCCCAAGTTCACGAACTAATAAGGTTATCAAATGAATCGTAATCACAATTGAAATAGTTGAGAAAGAGATATGAGTTAGTATATGTTCTAAAGTTGCAAATAGCATAAGGAGAAGGTCCCATTACAAAATTGGAAATTTCGAATTGAATCCATTTTCTAATCTATTGTATTCTTTTTCGAGAATGCCGCCACTCGGACTCGAACCGAGATGCTTGAGCACTGCTTCCTAAGAGCAGCGTGTCTACCAATTTCACCATGGCGGCTAACTTGAAATAATAGGGAACTTAAAAGAATAATAGTTATTCTCTGGAAAATCGTCGAGATTGGGAGAGTCCATAGAATTTAGGAACATTAGAATCTTCATTAAAATAGACTTCGTTTGGTAGTATCGTTGCGGATTTTTTTAACAAAAAACTCTTGCTTTGCTCAATAGAAACAAAGCTTGAAAGAGTTGGAACTGTTTTTTCTCAGTTGCAATATAGAACTAATTTTTTTCTAATTAGTTTCTCATTGAAATTTTTTCAAATCTTTCAATGCAATGGACAAAATCCAAAAAACCTTTTCTATCTATCCATTAGAATTCCTAGAATTTCATCATTAAATACAAAGAATTTTGGATTTTAGCAAAATTTCTAGAATGAAAGCCTTTATTCTCTTATTAATACGATTTACCAAGCCTAAACCAATTTATTTGTGGATTTTGGATAAGATAGGTAGAAGTTGTAAGTCCTATTGCAAGAATACTCTACTTTTCATAATAGAATCCTCATAATAAAATATGAGGATTCTATTATGAAAAGTTCGTTGATAGGAAAAGAATACTTAGGACACAGTATAGCAAAAACTTTTGTTCTATATATCAGAGGGGTTAGTTCTAAGAATATTGTACCGAGGAATTCGACACATAAAAGTACATTCATTAATTAATCCGAATTATTCATATTAAATAATTGGAATTTCTTTTGGATAGGTCAATTCAAATTATTCCAAAACCAGATTATTTGTTTGTTGCCCAGAAAAACCCTTTGGTTTTGGATGCTCGCTGCCGCTGGAAAATGATCTTGATTTTGCTAAAGAATAAGATTGTACTATGGAAAAATGAGTCTTTTTCTTCCAAAGATTTTTACGAATACGCTTTTTTGACATCGAAGTACGTTTTTTTGGAACTGCCATTTAAAAAGGAGATTACTTTTTTCTAGTTGTATGTGAAAGACATCTATTGCCGCAAATCAATCCTTCTTTCTGCTTTTTCTTAGTATTTATACTTAGATACTGAACTGAAATTCAGAATTCTTTTTTATTTCATTTTCTCTAATGCGGATAAGACAAGAATTTTTTAGCATATTTTTCATTTAGCATATTTTTCATATATATTTTGGATTTTGTTTTAATAATATAGAATATATACAAAGGTTTTCTATTTAAATCAATTTATATATCAAGTATACTTCATATATAGATATATGGTACGGGGGTCTATCCCCCATATAAGATGGGGGGATAAAAGGAAGGGAAAATTCAAATAGTTAATTAAGTTCAGAATGGTATTCCATAATTGAATTCCAATCAAAACAAAAAAAAATAGTTAGTCTCTTAAACAAGACATTCTAAAACTTAGGTAATTCTAGTCATTAGGATTTCAGTTCTATATGAAGTAAGGAATATTCGAGAATTTCCTATAAACATAGGTTTTCATTGGAATTCAATCAATCAGTTACGAAACATGAGAGTTGCTTCATCTTCATTGTAATAGAAAGAAATACAAAAATGAATAAAAAAATGAATAGAAAGTAAAATGATTCAATCCTTTTTTATATTTTAATAAATATCCTTCTTTAGATAATAACTAAGTAACAAAGTTATTTGATTAACTTTTTGAATTTAACCAAGTAAACCCATTCTTCATTTTTGATTATTTCAATGAGATAAATTTGGAAAAATGAAGAATTCCAGTATTTTGTCTTATTCTTTTTTTTTTTATTCCTTCAGAAAGAGATAAGAATTGGTTTGGTGAATCGGAAACAATTTTATTTTATAAAAAAATTGAAGTAAAAATTTCCATTTCTTTTCTTATGGAACATACATATCAATATGCATGGGTAATCCCTCTTCTCCCACTTCCAGTTATTATGTCAATGGGGTTTGGACTTATTCTTATTCCGACAGCAACAAAAAATCTTCGTCGCATATGGGCTTTTCCTAGTGTTTTACTCTTAAGTATAGCTATGGTATTCTCAGTTCACCTATCTATTCAACAAATAAATGGAAGTTCTATCTATCAATATCTATGGTCTTGGACTGTCAATAATGATTTTTCCTTAGAATTTGGATACTTGATCGACCCGCTTACTTCTATTATGTTAATACTAATTACTACAGTAGGAATCCTCGTTCTTATTTATAGTGACGATTATATGTCTCACGATGAAGGATATTTGAGATTTTTTGTTTATATAAGTTTTTTCAATACTTCCATGTTGGGATTGGTTACTAGTTCCAATTTGATACAAATTTATTTTTTTTGGGAACTTGTGGGAATGTGTTCCTATTTATTGATAGGCTTTTGGTTTACACGGCCAATTGCAGCGAGTGCTTGTCAAAAAGCTTTTGTAACTAATCGTGTAGGGGATTTTGGTCTGTTATTAGGAATTTTAGGTTTTTTTTGGATAACAGGTAGTTTAGAGTTTCGGGATTTGTTCAAAATAGCTAATAACTGGATTCCTAATAATGGGATTAATTCCTTACTTACTACTTTGTGTGCTTTTTTATTATTCCTTGGTGCAGTTGCAAAATCTGCACAATTCCCTCTTCACGTATGGTTACCCGATGCTATGGAAGGACCCACTCCCATTTCGGCTCTTATACACGCAGCAACTATGGTTGCTGCGGGGATTTTTCTTCTAGCTCGACTTCTTCCTCTTTTCATATCCCTACCTTTAATAATGAGTTTCATTTCTTTAGTAGGTACAATAACACTCTTCTTAGGAGCTACTTTAGCTCTTGCTCAGAGAGATATTAAAAGAAGCTTAGCCTATTCTACAATGTCTCAATTGGGTTATATGATGTTAGCTCTAGGTATAGGTTCTTATCAAGCTGCTTTATTCCATTTGATCACTCATGCTTATTCGAAAGCTTTATTGTTCTTGGGATCCGGATCCATTATTCATTCAATGGAACCTCTTGTTGGATATTCACCAGATAAAAGTCAGAATATGGTTCTTATGGGTGGTTTAAGAAAATATGTTCCAATTACAAGAACTACTTTTTTATGGGGTACGCTTTCTCTTTGTGGTATTCCACCTCTTGCTTGCTTCTGGTCCAAAGATGAAATCCTTAGTAATAGTTGGTTGTATTCACCCTTTTTTGGAATAATAGCCTCTTTTACTGCAGGATTAACTGCGTTTTATATGTTTCGGATATATTTACTTACTTTTGATGGGTACCTGCGTGTTCATTTTCAAAATTACAGTAGCACTAAAGAGGGCTCGTTGTATTCAATATCCTTATGGGGAAAAAGGATACCCAAAGGAGTGAATAGAGATTTCATTTTATCAACAACGAAGAGTGGAGTTTCTTTTTTTTCACAAAATATATCCAAAATTCATGGTAATACAAGAAATAGGATAGGGTCCTTTAGTACTTCCTTTGGGGTTAAAAACACTTTTGTCTATCCTCATGAAACGGGAAATACTATGCTATTCCCTCTTTTTATATTACTGCTTTTTACTTTGTTCATTGGATCCATAGGAATCCATTTTGATAATGGAGTAATGGATAATGGAATAGCGGAGTTAACCATATTATCAAAGTGGTTAACTCCCTCAATAAGCTTTTTCCAGGAAAGTTCTAATTCTTCCATAAATTCATATGAATTTATCACTAATGCAATTTCTTCTGTAAGTCTAGCTATGTTTGGTCTATTCATAGCATATATCTTCTATGGATCTGCTTATTCTTTTTTTCAGAATTTATATTTAAAAAATTCCCTTGTAAAAGAGAGTCCGAAAAAGTCTTTTTTGGATCAAGTAAAAAAAAAGATATACAGTTGGTCATATAATCGTGGTTATATAGATATTTTCTATACTAGGGTCTTTACCCTGGGTATAAGAGGATTAACCGAACTAACGCAGTTTTTCGATAAGGGTGTCATTGATGGAATTACCAATGGGGTAGGTCTTGCTGGTTTTTGTATAGGAGAAGAAATTAAATATGTAGGGGGAGGGCGAATATCGTCTTATTTATTCTTTTTTTTATGTTATGTATCCGTGTTCTTATTCTTTTTTCTTTCTTAACTTAAGGAATTCCCCTGTCTCCTGCCTAAAGAGCCCCTTATTCCCCTTCCTATCTCCTTCTACCATCTCTCTCCCTTTTCTACCATCTCTCTCTTTCTATCTCCCTCCTAAGGTAAGTATTGTATAATAGTTCGGTTTTCCGCGATTTTTTCCATTCCTCTGTGTAAATACCCTAATATGGGTTCACAATCAATAACATCTTCACCATCGAGAGTAACGATCAGTCGAAGAACACCATGCATTGATGGGTGGTGAGGGCCCATATTGACTATCATGAGATCTTTTCTTGTAAGCGGTAGACTCATATCCTTTCTTCCTTAATTCATTATTCCATGAAAATGGATTATTCCATGAATTCCTCAAAACGAGGCTCATCAAAATGCAAAATCTAAGACTACTATAAGACTACTAATAAAATAAGAAAAAAATTCGAACGATTAAATTACTTCTCCCTAATATCCAACTGACTGATTAATTTCTTATAACGTACTCTATTTTTCTTTGCCAAATAAGCTAGCAAACGTTGACGTTTTCCCAAAAGTCTTCGTAGACCTCTTTCCGATGAAAAATCTTTTTTGTGTAATTCCAAATGTGAAGCAAGTCTCCGTATCTTATTGGTGAAACTGAATACTTGAAATTCAACAGAACCCCTGTTTTCTTCTTTTTCTTCTTTAACCATAAATCCAAAAATTTTTCTACCTCCTTTCTTTTTCTTGTATTTTTCTGATCAGGAAAAATACAAAATTATGTCAGTTATTTTGAAGTTATTCTAATCTCGTACACACAAAAATTTGCAATTATTCATCTACTACTGGAATTTGGATTTATTTTATCGATGCAAATTGGATTTGGATAGAAGGGTACATTCTTTTATTTTAGATAGAAGAAATGTTTCTTCTATCTAAAATAAAAGAATTTTGCTGATTTATTTATTGCTATATCCAATTTATGGAATTGATACACCATTTAATTGATATCGTTTAGCAAAATGAAACACAGCATATGCATCCATCTTTCGGCTCGAGAATTTCACGGGATAGAGATATGGTATAAGAAATAGGCTATTAAGTAACTCTAAATGAATTGTGGATACATCTGTATCCTTAACATACTGAAACGACTGCCATTATTCGTATCAAACCAATAGCGATTCATACAAGCTAAATCTTCTAATCAATGGTGGGCCAATAATGAATTTTTTTGCATATGTATTAAGACGCTTGGCCTGATTTCGAAATTGTCCAGAGTTTTTTATGTTGTTTTCATTGCAAAATGATGGATCTCCTTCCGTAACTTTCCAATTACGAGTACGAGAATTGAAAGACATGAAAATTCTCAATTCTCTACGGCGTCTAGGAGATAGATAGAATATTTTCAGGAACAAGAAAATCAGAAGAATCTTTCTCTCTATTCACTACCATTCCTCGTCTTCGACTTCTATTAGTTTCTTTTCTTCTTTAATGCAATAGCTATAGTTTGATATAGAATCCATTTCTCAAAGTAATGGAAACCATTCTCTTATAGGAAATGCTTCGAAAATCGCTATTCCATCTTTTAGGTATCGTGAAAAGTGATACCTGTGAAGATCGTGCATTTCAGTCACATTCAGATCCGTTTTTCGAGTCCATGATATAACCAAATTGGATGGATCTTCCACCCGTTTAGCTAAGAAAGAATAGATGCAGAGGTGGATAATAGATCGATATGAAGATCATGAGCTGCCCCATAATGAAACCGCCAGTAGTCGCGAATATCTCCTTCTTCCCTAATCCAAGATTGGAGAAAGAAGATCTAAGAGGGACCTATGGAGAATGTGGTCAGAAATCCATAATAGAGTCCGACCACAACGACCGAATTAATTATCCTCATCGAGAAACTTAGACTACTAAGTAGAAAAGATTTGAAAATCATGGCATGGGTCTCCTTTTTTTCTTTCTTTAGAGTTTTCTATATGCACAATTTCTCGATGTTTCGATGAGAATTTCTTGACTTTCCATATATAGAAAGAGATAGACTATAAATGACATCTCTTATGTAAATAAGACCAAAGGGATGGATATTAAATGATAGGAAGTGCTAGGAAGTGAAATAGAATGAAATAGAGCCACTTTGGGCTTCCCTATGAAATGAGGCATGGAACGGAGTCACTACGAAGAAATTCCGGGAGTTACGAAAGAAGCTTCGGACTCATATTGTTCATGGGTTGAGAGCGGGAGTTGAACTCTAGGAGATCGAATCTCCCCTTGTTCCTCAGTAGCTCAGTGGTAGAGCGGTCGGCTGTTAACTGACTGGTCGTAGGTTCGAATCCTACTTGGGGAGATTTGATTCATTCTTTAATGTAAGAATAAAGAATTGAATTAAAGGGCTTGCTTTGACCCTTAGGAGTAGGT